TACCCAATTCTTTTATTATGATCAGGGTACAAAAAAATAAAAAATAAATGAATTCAGGATTCAATCTGCTCTCTATGAATGAGATAAAAACAGAAGAATCAGGAACAGCATATAGATATAGTTTCACTTTTTTTAGCACAAACGTTAAAAAAGTAATTCGCAAATATTTTTTGTTTTTGGTAGTAGAATTTAGAAAATACAATTGAATTGGGTACGTAATACTCATAGGAGTAATCTTTAGGAAGTACATACCGGCACATGCCGATATAGCTATCCATATTCCATATATCGCATCTTTTATTTTATCATAATTGAACTTGGTGCAACATAGGTCAGGGCGCACTCTATCATTCTATCATACTGTCTATTTTCTATTCATATTGAATTATTGAATGAAAAATTAAAGCACGATGATCCTATATAGCGATATGTGCATAAGAGATAGACCCGGGCTCGGTATCCCACGTATAAAAATTCCAGCTCTGGAGTTTACACTGTTCTGGGGTTTACATATACACATATATTTTATTATAATTGATATTGATTATAATTGTAATTGATAATGATAAATGATAATAAATAATAATTAGTAATTAGTCGTTAGTCGTAAATCAATTGGATTTTGCATCCATTAAGGGAATACAATACAAATGGAGATACAAATTTCAGAACTGTTCCCTAATTCAAACTAAGAAAAGTAAGTAAAGTAAAAGCAAGAGTAAAGAGTAATAAGTAAATAGTTATAGTTAATGAAGTAAAGAGTTAATGATTCTAATTTGCCCTTAATTTTACAGTCTGTGACGGGGGCCGGGAATCTTTTAACTTTTCTATAGAAAAGTTAAAAGAGAAGGTAAGCGACGCGTATTTTTAGATACAATCAATCGAAGAAAAGAATCTAAACAGGATCAAATAAAATAACAAAACAAATAGGAATTCTTTTTTGGAAAAGTATAAGTACAATGAGATTCAAGATAAAAAAAAATAAATTAAGAAAGGAAAAAATACAAATAAATAGAAAAATAGAAAATAGAATATAATATAGAAATATAGATAAGATTTTTATCTATCTTTGGATGGAATTTGGCGACATGGCCAAGTGGTAAGGCGGGGGACTGCAAATCCTTTATCCCCAGTTCGAATCTGGGTGTCGCCTGATCAACAAAAAAAGACTTGGAATTTATTAATCCTGCTGATCGAACTTGACGAATTCTTGCCCCGCAAAAGCATAGGCAAGGGACTTGGTCTGTCGATACTTGATTTATAGGACCCACGGTCCTATAAAAGACTGTCATCTTTTTTATAAAAATCCGGGTTATGAGTGTGGCTCAAACAGGTACCAATAAATCTGAAGCAACCCAATCTTATTAATGATTGGTTTGGGCTATTCTGAATTGAAACAAATAAAAGAAATAGTGAGAATTAATTCTGGGCATCATAACTATATAACTATGAAAATAAGAAGTCGTAAATCTTGGTATCCAAAGGTTCCTAAGAGACACTCCATTCCATTTTGGCTCCTAAGGTTGAAGAAAGAATTATAAAAAACACTATAAAGACTCCCTAATTATCTTACACAATACCTTTCTTAATATTGAGGTAGTGTCTACTAACCCTGTCTGCAATCTATTTCTATATTCTTATATCTATATTACTATATTTTACTATATTTTATATTTCTATATTTAATATTTATTTAGATATTTATATTTCTATTTTTTCTATTTATATTTATATATATATTTATATTAGATTATAATATCTATTTATATTTATATATATATTTATATTATAATATATATATAATTATATAATTATATAAATATAATTATATAATATAATTTTTTATTATATTTTATATTTTTATATTTATTAATATTAAATATTATATTTATTAATTTATATTTATTAATATTTATTATTTATATTTTTTTTTTTATTATTTATATTTATTATTATTATTTATTTATTTATTTATTTTCTTATTTTTTATATTTATTTTATTAATTTTTTTAATTTCAATAGATTCTATTGAAATTGAAAGAAAGGAACTTTTTACGAGTGGATTCGTGAAATTTTTTCATCAATAGCCGTAAGTAAGAATCCTATTTTGACTCTGCACCATTGATTCCACTATAATTATGAATTAATAATGGAATAATTACTTCATTTCATAGAGATAGGGGACATCATTCACATGGATATAGTAAGTCTCGCTTGGGCTGCTTTAATGGTAGTGTTTACATTTTCTCTTTCACTTGTAGTATGGGGAAGGAGTGGGCTTTAGAGCTAGGAATATTACTAATTTAGTACTTTACTTAAAAATAAAATTCTATCAATTGTGATCGTTTTGCCAAAGCTAAAATAAATAAATAAATAAAATAAAAATATAATTATAAAATTATAAATTATAATAAATTATAAATAAATAATTATAAAATTATAATAAATTATAAATAAATATAAATAAATTATAAATTATAATTATATATAAAATATAAATTATAAAATTATAATAAAATTATAATAATTATAATAATAATTAATAATTATAATAATTAGAAATAATTATAATAATAATATATATATATAATAATAATAATATATTATAATTCTAATTAAATAATTAACTATTTAAATAATTAACTATTTATATAACTTATAACTATCTTAATATTTAAATATTAAATTAAAAGGATTTATAAATATTTAATATTTTTATTTTTCTATTTCTTTTATTTTTATTTATTTTTTTATCTTTTGTTATTATAATTATATAAATATAAAATTAAAATAAAATATAATTTTATAATTTATTTTATATTTATTATTTATTTTATAATTATGTAATTATGGTATGTATATATGATGGTATATAATATATGCCCATACTATTATTCCTACATTAATTCTTTCCATGGACTTCCGGATACATATCCATAAGCATAAGAAGAGATATAAAAAATAAGAAATTCAAGCAGTTGGTCTTGCGATTATTTTGGATGGATCAAAATGCATACAAATGAGTGTGGAGAAAAGATATAGAATTAGAGTGCTATTTAATTTTGATGTTTGATGTATGTCTATAATATATAGTACTATATATTAATATTAGTACTAAAATATAAAATATTAGTACTAAAATATAAAAAAAAAATAAAAAAATAAATTATAAATATTATATTAATATTTTAATATTCTATATTCTATAAAATAGAAATTTATTATTCTATAAAATAGAAATAAAATTTGTATATTTTTTATTTGATTGTCAATTGATCCATATAAGAGAAAGCTTCTTTCTGTATACAATACAACTCTATGTGCTAAGAATATGAAATATTCTACAAAACTCAATTGTATTCAATTGTATAGTATAGTGTGGTAGAAAGAGCTATATATAGCTCTTTCTACCACACTATATCAGATACTTATGATTCCAGCCCAATCATTTCATTTAAGACTTAAATAGAATTTTAAACCCTTTCTTTTTAATTTCTTCAATCAGTGAAAAAAATGAAGAATGAAAGTTTCATTCAAATTAATCATTTTGGCTGACTGTTTTGACGTATATGATAAGTAAAAAAGCAGTAGGAACTAAAATGAACAGCGCAGTAGCAATAAACGCAAGAATATTGACTTCCATAATAGAATTTCTTTGTTTCAAAATAATTCGGGATCTAATCCCATATACATATAAAAGTGTACTCCTATCAATTCAAAGGTATGAATTGTATCTTGATGATACTAACCCGGATCAATATTAATATTATGAATAACAATATCTGATCTATCAAATCGATTTATCGTCGCGAATTGAATAGTATAACATAGGAAGATCTTTTACACATACTCAATAATATAAAAATAAATTAAATTAAATAGAAAAAATGGGTCATACAATATGCAAATACAAACACAGTAGTTGAAATGATATGGAAAAAAGAAAAGGACTTTCCCACTTTTCCTTTTCTATCACCTATTCTTATACACTTATCCAATTCTTATTCCTTTTAAATATACATAAAATTCTGAGGTATGAGGTATCTTCTATGGGTCATACAATATGCAAATACAAACACAGTAGTAGAAATGAGATGGAAAAAAGAAAAGGACGAGTAAAATAAAAAATATATAATATTCCAACGGATTTCTTCAAAAAGGGGCGTTGCTTGGTTGGTCTTTTATTTTATTTAGTATCTTCCTTCTTTCCTTCTTGGATTGGAACTAGAACACATACATAAAAAATGCAGTGTGCTATTTGGATGAGAATTAAATAGATTGTTTTAAATTAGTCATTGCGGATGCACAAACAAAGTTTGTTCGGAACTAAAAAAGGTGTAGTTTCATCTGAACCCGAAAAGTACTCTGTCGAGATAATTATGTGAAATTCGTTGTGTATCGTACAATAAACGAAGACAATTTGTGTCTGTATTCTCGGTCAAAATATGGACACTCTTTCGTTGATCACGAAAAGAACAACCGAAAAATAGAATAAGACGAGTATGGTCGCTCTTAAAATACTGAATATAGTCTATCTTACTCTAATTTTACAAATCTACATTTCTCCCTTACCAATCAGTACTAGTGGAAGAAATAGAAATTTCCATATTTGTCTGATGATAAATGCGAAGCGAAAACAAAAGAAATAAGGATTACCCCCAGAGATTCGATTTCGTTACCTGTCCTCCCTTTTCCGTTAAGGGGAGAGATGAATTTATCAATTCATCGGATTCTAGTTCGGGACTGACGGGGCTCGAACCCGCAGCTTCCGCCTTGACAGGGCGGTGCTCTGACCGATTGAACTACAATCCCAGCAATATGTAATATGTATGGCATACATAGTCTTATGCTTATGATTTCAGAAGAGCATTCTATTTGTCGTATTGTAACAGAAACAGGAATTCCATATGGATATCCTATTCACATAGATATGGACTTGCGTGAGAGTGGCACAGATTGCTAGAAATATATGGTTATTTTCTTGTATTTACTGTATTGAAACTGTATTGAAAATAATGGATAATCCATTCTTCCATGAGAAAAAGCTTTTTCCTTTCTTAAGACTTAAGAATGAAAAGACTTAAGAATGCAGAATTAAAATCGTTATAAAAAAAAAAAAAATGGATGATAAAAAATAGAAAAAATGGACTATTTTTATTTCTTTATACGGATCCGGCATTTCTGTTTCTAGAGGACAAATTGGTTAGATCTTATTCATGGAGCGACGAATTCTTGGGCCGAGCTGGATTTGAACCAGCGTAGACATCTCGCCAACGAATTTACAGTCCGTCCCCATTAACCGCTCGGGCATCGACCCAGGAAGAATGAATTATAGGTTTATTTATAATCCATGATCAACTTCCTTTCGTAGTCCACTACCCCCAGGGGAAGTCGAATCCCCGTTGCCTCCTTGAAAGAGAGATGTCCTGAACCACTAGACGATGAGGGCATACCCGCCCGACCGTCACCATACTATGACAATAGTATGAGTAGTTTTTTGGAATTGTCAAGTCAATATATAATTATAATCAAATCTATGACTAGATCCGAAGAGTCTTTCCTACTTTTATGTTATGATTCATAAAAAATTATTTTTTTGTTTTGATTTGATGATTCGTTCATGAATGAGCTATCCCATAAATATTCTATCCTTTTTCCTAGAACTATATCTATAACTAGAAAAGAAACTATCAAACCATATACCATTACCATAATATACCATATAACCATATAAACCATATATATATATATAATATATAAATATATAATATATAATTTATAATTAAATTATAAATATATAATATGAATATGATATTGATATTATATGTGATATATGTATATGAAATATGAATATGAAATATGATTATGATATAATAATATATATATGATATAATAAATAATAATAAAATAATAATCTAAGAACTAAAGAACTAAATAATAATAATCTAAGAACTAAGTTTTATATTTATAAAATATTCTATCTAAAAACTAAGAAAAGTATTTATGTATTGTATTTATGCGTTAAAGTATAAAAAAGTATAAAGTAAAGTATAAGGTAATAATAAGTAAAGTAGAATTCTCATTTCATTAAATATTAAATAATGAAATATAACGATAAATAAGATTAGAAATAAGATTAGAAAATAAAAAATTAAAATAATTTTATAATTATAAATTATATTATAAATTATAAATTATAATATATTATATAATAATATAATATATATTATATAAAATATAATATATGATATAATATATAATATAAAAATCAATCAATCAAATAAAGGAATAAAAGAATCTTAATATTAAATTTTAATATAATAATTTAAATTTAATATTTAATATTATAATTTAATATTTAATATTATAATTTATAAATATATAATATAATAATTATAATAATAAATAATATAATAATAAATAATATAATAATATATAAAATATATAAATATATAAATATATATATAATATAAATATAATATATTATTATATATTAATATATTAATATATATATAAAATATATAATTAATATAATTATATATTATATTATAATTATATATATATATATATTATATTATAATATTATAAATTATAATTTTATTTCAGCGTTAAAAGAAATTATGCCTAATCGCTATCTCACACTAAGCAAAAAAAGGATTTCAATATTTTATTTTCTCTTTATAAGAAATAAGTAAGAAATAAGAATTCGGTTCAGGTTACGAATCCCCCCATCACATGATTTAAGAAAAGATCTTTAATATATGTTTATGTATATATATCAGTCAATTGAATCTTGATCAGTCAAAGTCAACAAAGCAAGATCTTGAAACAAATTATTTTATTTTCTAAAAAAAAAATATGAATCTTACCCACTTCCTAGATAAATCAAACTGATTGATTCATTATGATATGCAGTAGACTCATAATCATAATGGAAGAGGAAGGTGGCTAAATCATGAATTGAAGAAAACGGGCCCTTTTAACTCAGCGGTAGAGTAACGCCATGGTAAGGCGTAAGTCATCGGTTCAAATCCGATAAAGGGCTTTTTCCACTCAACTCAAATCTGAGTCTTCTATTTTCAGCGGAAAATAGAAATCTTTTTTATATTTGTGATATTTGTAAAAAAAAATAACAAAAAACGACTACACCACACCATTATGAATTATGATTAAAATTCGTTCTGATTATTCTGAGTTCTAGTTATAAGATTGAAGAATTAATCAAAATATTAAAGTATTAAAATGAAAAATGAATTAAAATGATTAATTGCTCTGATTAGGAGGAGTCGTGACATAGTCATCCTTTTCATGTCTCATTATTCCATTTTTTTGTCCTGAGACATAAATATCCAACCCCTATTATGAATCGATAAACCAACGTATTCCTACTTCGACATCGTTCCTATAACCCACCGTCTATTTTTTAATAAAGGAAAAGTAAGTGGACCTGACCCATTGAATCATTACTATATCAGCTATTCTGATATTTAAATTCGATAT